TCATTAATGAAGACTTCTTCCACAGGATATTTTTTTTTTTCATAGAAATGTATTCGCTCAAAAAAGATACCAGAAGAGGTTAATCGTAAATGAGAAGATTGATTACGAAGAAAAAGTAAAATGGATTCGTATTCACATACATGAGAATTATATAGGAGCAAGAATAATCGTGTATTACTTTTTGAAAAAATAATTTTTTTTGGAGTAATAAGACTATTCCAATTATAATACTCGTGAAGAAAGAGTCGTAATAAATGTAAAGAAGAGGGATCTTTCACCCAATAGCGAAGGGTTTGAACCAAGATTTCCAGATGAATGGGGTAGGGTATTAGTACATCTGATACATAATTTAAATGTGGGAATTTGTCCTCTAAAAAAGGAAATATTGAATGAATTGATCGTAAATTATAAGATTTTACGATTTCTGTCGCCTCTAAGGAAGATACTAATCGTAGGGAAAACGGAATTTCCACAATGACTGCAAATCCCTCCGACATCATTTGAGAATACAAATTTTTGTTGTACCCAAAAAATTTTTTTTGGTTAGAATCATTAGCGGAAATTATCAAATGATTCTGTTGATACATTCGACTAATTAAACGTTTTATAATTAGTAAACTATATTTAGTGTCATAACCTACATTATCCAACAAAATCGATCTATTTAAACCATGATCATGAGCAAGTGCATAAATATACTCCCGAAAGATAAGTGGGTATAGGAAGTCATGTTGCTGATATCTATCTAGTTCTAAATATCCTTGAAATTCTTCCATTTTTAATGTGAACAAGAAAAGAAATAGGTGATTTATTGGGTTATCAAATGATACATAGTACGATACAGTCAAAACAAGGTATTATAGTAAGAAAATACCTCGGAACAAGTAAGACTCATCAACGGACTCTCTAGCCTCTCTTTTTCCATCTAATTGATTTATGTTCGTTCTAGGGTAACAAGATGGTTAGAAGTCCTTTATTTTTTCAATCCAATCGCTCTTTTGATTTTGAAAAATCTTTATCAATATACTGCCTTCTTCTACACATTTATCTCTACCCCATAATGGGTAATAGCTAATAATTAGGACTCATAAGAAATTTATAATCCACTCATGGGAAAAGTTTTTCCCGTATTAAGCACTAATATATTTTTAACGTCTAATTAGATCGGGTAATCATTCAAAAATTAAGAACAGAAGCTCATTACTTTTTGTTTCCCTATAATTGGAACCGTAGTTAGGGCTCTACCCATTTATTCACTCGACCAAATTCATTTTTTTTATTACACGACAAGAATTCAAACAATTTTAATAAGGTTTTGGACCTATTCGGTAAGAATGAAATATTCTTAGAATTATCCATTGATACGACATGCTGCTTTTTCCATTCATTCCTTTCAGGATCAGTCGTGGTCTTACAAACTCTACCGATGGTATGGACGAATCTTTTGCTTCATACAAATGTGTAAAAGATGCTAGCCGCACTTAAAAGCCGAGTACTCTACCGTTGAGTTAGCAACCCAAATAAAATAATTAGAATGTGTAGATACAATCGGAATCTCAATAAAAAAAAGATTGAATTGCACAACGCAATCCAAACCAATCAAAACATTAAAATAGCACAAATTTTAAAAATTCTAATTGATTAGATTCTGAACATAATAAAAATGAACAGATCCGATGAAAAAATTCTCAGATAAAAATAGGGATAAAGTAAAATATTTATAAATAGCTCCTTGTCTCTTATGTCATCCATTAATTCTATAGTATATATAGATTTTATTGAGTTTAATCTTAATCAAAAAAAGACTTCTTGTATCACAGAAAATACAAGAACCCATTATTTGAATGAAATAAAAGCTATGGGACGGAGATAGAAATGGATCCTTTTATCCACGATCGGATTATATTTATTTGATACACTGTTGTCAATATGAATGTTGAGAAAAGAATACAAAAGAAAAAACAATTTATAAATATAACTAACAATTCCAATTTCAATCAATTAGACAATTTGAATTCTAAGAAAAAATAAGAAAAAAAAAAAAAAAAACTAAGGACTTGTGTTGGATTGGCACTATATATAATATTTCTATACAACACAACATTGATACAATATTGGTGGAAAAAAAAATTTAAGTAAAAAAAATGAGGTTTATTCACTAAAATAAGCAAGTGAAATCCTTTGTGTTTTTTTATTTGTTCCTTAACTCATTGACAGTAATCTCAAAATTTTATATTTATAGACTCGATTACTTCATTTATTTATTCACTTAATCTTTTTCTATCTATTTTCTATATATCAATAAAATTTATATCAATAAAATATAAATAGATTTTTGTCGTTATAAAAGACACTCTTTTATAGTAACAATAATAAATTTAGTATGATATAAATAGAACAAAAGAGGAAATAGCAAAGAAACAAAAAGGTTATACAAGGCTATATACAAATCATCCACATTTTTTTTATTTCATTAATTGAATTTTATTTGTTGATTAGGGCGAAGTTCCGTAAAAACCCCCGCCCTTTTTGAAATATCATGAACAGTTCCTGTAGGTTGAGCACCTTTTTCAAGGAAATATAGAATAGCAGGAACATTTAAATAGATTTGATTCTTTATCGGGTCATAAAAACCCACTTTACGAAGATCTCTTCCCTCTCGTCGGGATCGAACATCAATTGCAACGATTCGATAAATGGCTCATTGGGATAGATGAACAATACTCCCCCCCCCCTAGAAACGTATAAGAAGTTTTCTCCTCGTACGGCTCGAGAAAATTCTAAATTATGTCTATGTCTAAATTATGTCTATGTATAGAATCATAATATCAAATAGATCCATAAAATCATCAAATTCATTATATTATTGATTTTAGTTTAAATACTTTTTCGTAGTCTCCCCCCCCCCCAAAAAAAAAATTATTTGTATCCTCATAACTCAAGTTGAATAACTCTCAAATAATTCAAAAGAAACCTTTTAGGTATTAAATTTATTGAGTGGTCTCTAACCCTTTTTGTCTGTCTCCTTTAGAATCTATTTTGATTCTTAAATATGATCTAGTTGTTGAGACAATTGAAAACGGTATTTCCTTGTTCCAGGATCTTTATCTTTGCCTTGAATCATTGGGTTTAGACATTACTTCGGTGATCTTTAAATCGTTTCAAAACGGCAGCAACATACCATTTTTTGTGATTTCTTTCTATCAAAGAATCGTATGAATGGTTGATTCCTACGTAATACACTTTACTTTTGATTTGATCAAAAGAGTTTTACCAATTCCAACAAAATTAACTTTTAAATTTTATCGAATTGGATCCTTTAGATTTATATATCTAAAATATACTTACGAAGTTGTTCCAATTTATTGATCGATACTAACCTTAGATTCTTGCCCTTGAGAAATTAATCAATACGTTCTACTCGAGCTCCATCGTGTACTATTTACATGGCAACACTCTCAAAAATGAGGGTTCCAGTGGAACAGAACAAATGATGTCGAGCCAAGAGCACTTTCGTTCCTATATAATATAAAAAAGTGGTGGATGTAAGAATCCACAGCTGATCATGTCCTTCAAGTCGCACGTTGCTTTCTGCCACATCGTTTTAAACGAAGTTTTACCATAACATTCCTTCCGTTTGGAACCAGTATGTAATTGATTCAATTATGGAATCGTGAATAATCATCGGTTCGGTCGGTACATAATAATCTATACTTTTTTCTTCTATATGAAGAATGGATAATGTATGACGAAGTCTCAACAAGAATTCAATCAATTTAACCCCATTGTTTATAATTTTTTTTTAATTATAACTAACATAACATGAATAAATAAACACGAATAAACAAGTTATTTTGAATCTCTATCTTCAAGTAACGTGATAGGATAAATTATCTTCAAGTAACGTGATAGGATAAATTCAACAATTTCACACTTCTTAGAGTACCAAGAACTCATAAGAAATCATTAAAAAGATTTAATTGATTGAATAGTTTCCTACCCTATATCATTATTTGCATAAGGTTTTACAGTAAGTACCATTCGCTTTTTATCATCATTAAGAGAAAGATAAATCCATATTGGATTAAACCATGAATGATTAATAAAAAAAAAGACTGATGTAAGTAAAGATTGAAGATTTAGGTTGTTATTTTTTCATATTTCATATTGTAAAATCAGTAATATTTAACAAATCAAAATTTCGTTTCATATGCGTGTTATTTGAACTCGATTAAATTTGTGAAAAAGATATGATTAAAAAAAAAAAAAAAAAAAAAGAAATAAGAATCACATTCTATAAAGAAATAAGAATCACATTCTATAACAATATTATACTCTTAAACGGAAGACTGGTCGAAAAGACAATCTTTATTTTGATCTATTTTATTATGATATAGATTATGATATAGATATATATTTTATTTTTTATTATAGATTAATAAAATTATAGATTAATAAAATGATCGTGGGTCAGGTATGTTCTGGGACGGAAGGATTCGAACCTCCGAATAGCGGGACCAAAACCCGTTGCCTTACCACTTGGCCACGCCCCATTTCTAGTCGACACTAATAAACACTAATATTGGTACTGGTTGTTCGTCAACTCAAGTCTAAATATCTATTATCTATAAAATAGATTACTAGAATTTTTATACATGTAGGCGTAGAATTAAACAGAATTTATTGATCATTACATATAATTCAATTAAGATATTGTATGAAAGTATGGTTTATTCTATTCTCTTTTGATTTGAGAATTGAAGGATTTTTGATTGGGTGAGTTCAAATCAAAGAAAGTTTTTTGGTCTATCTTATTTTCTTTTTATTCATTTTTCTTTTCTATGAATAATAACATATTTATAATAATAAAATAATAAAAAACTCAATTTATTAATAACTCAATCAAAATAAATAAAATACAATTATCCTCAAGAACAAAATGTTTGTTATGCTTAATATATTAAGTTTGATCTGTATCTGTCTTAATTCTGCTCTTTATTCAAGTAGTTTTTTCGTCGCCAAATTGCCCGAGGCCTACGCTTTTTTAAATCCAATCGTAGATGTTATGCCAGTAATACCCCTGTTTTTTTTTCTCTTAGCCTTTGTTTGGCAAGCTGCTGTAAGTTTTCGATGATATCTTTAATTTAATAATGTCTAGACAAATTCATGATTTATTGAAAAAAAAAAAATTCAAAGAAAAGAATTGATAAGATCAGATAAGTCTTACACCCTCAATTCAAATATTGAAATTCTTGTACAACCGCGAAAAATCTGGATCACCCCACTTTATTTCTTGGTGTCAAAATAAAAAAAAAATAGTAGGGTATGCGGTATAAAAACGGAGAATCTATTCTCTTTTTTACTAAAAAAAATCTTGGAGATTATGTAATGCTTACTCTCAAACTATTTGTTTACACGGTAGTGATATTCTTTGTTTCTCTCTTTATTTTCGGATTCCTGTCTAATGATCCAGGACGTAATCCTGGACGTGAAGAATAAAAGAGAAGGTTTTTGTTTTCCTTGCTTGATTTTTAAATGTTCTTAGTAGGATTTTATCTATTACACATTTTTAACTATTAAATATTAAAAATAAAAAGAGCTCGCGAAAAATTCGAAAGAAAATACCAAGTCATCAACAAAAACGGAAAGAGAGGGATTCGAACCCTCGGTACGAAAAACTCGTACAACGGATTAGCAATCCGACGCTTTAGTCCACTCAGCCATCTCTCCTCCCAATTGAAAAAGGATAATACTATGTTACATTATAAAAAATAAGGATTGAAAGAGCCCTTCATAATATTTTTTTTCATCCGAGAGTGCTTTTTAGTTCCACGGCCCGGCTAAGTACTGACCAGGCCGGGCCCGCCATTTATTGTTCCAACGAATCATAAATAATTTTTTTTTTATTTGAAAACTAAAATACTTGCTTGTTATTACGATTGGAAAAATAAAAACTCTTTTGATTTCTATGATATAGAATCAAATGATATCGAATCAAAGTGTCGTTTCTTATCTTAATTTTTTATATTTATTCTTTATTTTCTTTATTCCTTTTTTTTTAGTAAAGTAAATAAATAACAAAAAGGGAGCTGTGGATTCTTGCACAATACATTTTCATGTATGTTATGGCTTAAGTAGTTTTGTCGAGACGTCTAGGTCAAAAACCTCCGGCAAAAAAACACTTGTTATTTCGTTTTTAGTTATTGAAATTTAATGAATTATCTTTTCCGAATCTCATTGGGTTCTCTGATACAACACGTAAACGCTCTAATTTTCATGATTATTTTATGATCCTATCCTTTCTTTTTACTCTTTTAACTTTTTATTACGACCCATTTTCTTGTTCGACAAAAGGTTCATTTATATACAATAATCGGATTGTAGCGGGTATAGTTTAGTGGTAAAAGTGTGATTCGTTCTATAATCCTTTATATAGTTAAGGGGTCTTTCGGTTTGATTAATATTTCATTCCGACCAAAAACTTTATTTCTTAAAAGGATTTAATCCTTTACCTCTCAATGAAAAATTCGAGGAAGAATATACATTCTCGTGATTTGTATCCAAGAATCAATTAAAAATTGAAAAATTGGATTATGAGATTACGAAACATAATTTTTTTTTTTTTATTAGATCAATACTTCTAATTGAATAAGTATGAGTAAAGGATCCATGGATAAAGATAGAAAGTGGCTTTCTAATCGTAACTAAATCTTTAATTTGGAATTTGTATTACGTAAATTGAAGCAAAATGGCTATTAAACAATGACTTTGGTTTACTAGAGACATCGACAAATTGTTTTAGCTCGGTAGAAACAAAATGCTTTTCCTAAGGATTATCTCACATAGAAATAGAGAACGAAGTAACTAGAAAGGTTGTTATAATATAATCCCCCTCTTTTCTATAGGGATCGTCTAGAAAGCGGGTTGTTCTGAATACATTCAGACAGAAAAGCTGACATAGATGTTATGGGTGGAATTTTTTTTTTCGTTCATGTCTTAATATAGGAATTTATACATCTTCCATAAAGGAGCCGAATGAAACCAAAGTTTCACGTTCAGTTTTGAATTAGAGACGTTAAAAATGATGAATCAACGTCGACTATAACCCCTAGCCTTCCAAGCTAACGATGCGGGTTCGATTCCCGCTACCCGCTTTTACTTTATTTTTTTATTAAATTAATAAGAAATAATAAAAAAATAGAATTAAATATTTTGAGATTTTTATTATTTTATAAAAAATTTTATGAATATAATTAATGTAATGCATCATTGACTTGAATACGGAATTCCCGGAATTGGTTCAACTTTTTTTCCGAACAAGAAATAGGAAAATTGGAATGAAAAGCGTCCATTGTCTAATGGATAGGACAGAGGTCTTCTAAACCTTTGGTATAGGTTCAAATCCTATTGGACGCAATTTATTTCCATATGTATACATATTTTTTTTAGATTTCTATGTCAAGAAAGATATTTTGAATGACTTGAATAAGAGACGCTCTT